ATTTTTTATTTATTTTATATATATTTATTTTTTTTTATAATATAACGGTATTGATGATTGATATTCTAATCTACTTGATTGATATTCTAATCTACTTGAATATTGAATACCAGAAAACTATATGATATGAATATTTATTATATTTATTATTATTAAATCTATCTAATTTATTTTTTTTATATCTAGATCTATGTCTTCTCCGTTCTTTTATTACCCTCCTGTCCTGTCGTGTTGTCAATTGACAGTATGACTTAGGGGTCAATATAATTTGACCGACCAAATCCTATTTTGGTAAACCATCTTGAATCTACTGCAGAGTGAAGGATCATGAATCCAACGCATAACCCTTTGTGAATGAGAGAGATAAAGATGAGAAAGACCAATGAAATAAAGTTTCAAGGTTATATAGTTTAATGGTAAAGTTTGATTTGATTACCATTAACTAACCCCCAGAATACTTAAGGAGTTTTTCCGTTTGATTTATATACTATGGATCTACTAAAGACGGATCTTGGCCTGAGTTATATTAAGTTAAAGTTAATAAGGTAGCCCTACTAGGCCTTAATTACCTATTCTGTTTTTCCTATTCTATTTTTATATTATCTCAAGGTATTTTTCTTATTACCTATGGTATTTGTCTTATTACCCATTATGGTATTTGTCTTATTACCCATATTCTAGTGCTTTTTGATTTGGCCGGCCCTCGGGACCTTTTATTTCTAGTTGATTTATGAAGGCGGCCGTAGGCCCCTATGGTCCAGTGGTTACGACCTCTCTCTTTCACGGAGAAAACGAGGGTTCAAGTCCCTCTGGGGGTGTACCAAGACTCAAGACTATAGGAGTGGTATTTTCTATCAAATGATCCGTAGCCGTATTTCTCAAGTCTGCCTGGTAGACGAAAGGAAGTTTATTATGGAACGTCTAAAAAATTTAGGCGTTGGGTCGATGCCCGAGTGGTTAATGGGGGCGGACTGTAAATTCGTTGACAATATGTCTACGCTGGTTCAAATCCAGCTCGGCCCAACAATTTGCCAATCTACTATCAGACGGTAGAACTCTCTTGTTCTTAAGAAATACCTTACCGGATACAAGATAAAAAAAAGAATTCAAATTTTCTGCTAGATCTCTTCTTATTTCCCTGGGATTGTAGTTCAATAGGCTAGAGCACCGCCCTGTCAAGGCGGACGTTGCGGGTTCGAGCCCCGTCAGTCCCGACGGATCCAATAAGTACATCAACTCGCCTCTCCATTTTCTGTGAAAGAGGGGACAGAGAGCATCATTGAATCCCGAAGAGGTTTCCTCTCTTTTTTTTTCAGGATTCTGTCAAAGAAAGAATAAACCCTAAAATAAAATTTAAAAAACTAAAATAGTGAAGTTGATAGAATATTCAATCTTTTATCCCGCGCCTCATCTTTCTCATACTTCTTTGTCTTCCAAAGAAATTTGGATCATTAAATTTTAGAACCTAATTCCTCTCTTTTTGAGTTTTTAATGGAAACGGATGGGTGGTTAGATGATACTTCGTTTGACTACATACAAAAAAAGAACAGAAAAGAAGGATAAAAAAGGAATTTTTGCTCGGTCCGGCAATCCAAGATTAGATTCGGTATGGATAAAGGATCTTCGTATGTTATACTATTCAATTCTCGACGACGAATTAATTTAATAGCTCAGATATTGTTATTCATGATATGATATTGATCCGATTCAAGATCATCGATAGGTAATGCATTCATTGAATTGACAGGTGAAAGATTTATCATCTCTATGGGATTAAATCCCGAGTTATTGTGAAATAAAAAAACGATGAGATTATGGAAGTAAATATTCTTGCATTTATTGCTACTGCACTGTTCATTTTAGTTCCTACTGCCTTTCTACTTATAATTTACGTAAAAACAGTCAGCCAAAACGATTAATTACTTTGAATGAAACTTTACTTCTGAATTCTTATCCATATTTGAAGAAATAAAAAGAAAAGTAAAGTATTCTATTAAATGAAATCAACGGGCTATAATCGGCGGTATTCTATGAGATCCGAGAGTATGGTAAGAAAGAAATTTTTTTCTTATCATACTCTCTATTAGTGTTATAGTAATGTATAAAATAAAATTGTACTTGACTTTCTAATAAAGTTGGTATACTATATTAGCTTCTATCTTCAATCTATGTAGTTATTAATCCAAAAATATATGGAATTGACGTAGGACCCGATTCTATTTCTTTGATACATCTATTTATTCCGATGAATCTGAAAAATCGTTTTACTGTTATAGAATACATTTCTCCACTAGAATCCAAGGGAATTTTGAAATGAGGATCTTTTTTTTTTTTTTTTTTAATAATTTTCAATTTTAATAAAAAATGCGTTGCAGAACGATCTATAAAACAATTGATACTGTTAACTAAATTAGGAGTGGTTCTAAAGTCCACTTCTTCCCCATACTACGAGTGAAAGGGAAAATGTAAAGACTACCATTAAAGCAGCCCAAGCGAGACTTACTATATCCATGTGAATTATATCCCTTTTCTCTATGATAGAATTATTCCATTATTGCTCACTAATAATAGTAGAATGAATGGTCCAGAGTCAAAAAGGGATTCTGGCCGAACACTATTGATGAACCAGTCAAATAAATCCATTTCAAAAATTCCTATTTGATTTCTAATCGGGAAAGACTAAATACAAGTAAAATATACAATGACACTATAAGGGAATGTTACTAATGGAATGGAACATCTATTCTATCTAGTAATAAAAAAAGAGACCCATTCCTTTTTCTTGCCCTTCAAAGTAAAAAAAAATCTATTACATACTTTTATTTCCTATTTGATCTAATTCGTACCCTTTCCCAATTGTCTCTCTGAAGGAGTTGGGAGATAAGTATATTATACTCTTAACGACGGGTCTAAAAAAAAATAATTTTTTTGCACTTTTTTTTTTTTTTAACTATAAAAAAATCCATCCAATATAATCTTTCTTTGAATTTTAGATTCAAGGATTTCCAAGCTTTTACAAAATCCCCAGAACAGAATAAGAGATTTAGATTCATTTGTTGATGAGGCGGCACCCGGATTTGAACTGGGGAAAAAGGATTTGCAGTCCCCCGCCTTACCACTCGGCCATGCCGCCAAAAGGATACACAATAGGAAAAAATTTTGCTTTTTCGGTTGGATTACTAAACTTTAGTTTTTAGTTTATTGTACTTGCATCTTGCATCCCTTTTTTAATCCTTTTTCTAAATCGAAATTTATGTATAAAAATTAGATTTTATCGTTTCTTATTGTATTTCATTTAATAATTAATGTATTTGATCTACCCCCTCGATTGATTGTATCGTATCTTCCGACAATGCCGAAAAACTTCTACTTACCTTTCTATTGAAAAATAAAATGTCTATTTTCGCTTAAAAAAGCCGATTTATGACAAAAGGGAACCATTAACTATTCGTTGACTGAGAATTCGTGACTTATTCTTGGATTTGAATCTAAAATTTGGTTTCCCTAATGACATAAGAAAATCCAAATGGATACATACTTAATTGATTCTTTTAAATAAAAAATCCTTCTCAATTTCTGGATTCTATTATAACAAAAATGATAAGTATATGTAAACCCCAGAAGGGAAATTTTTACACAGATACCAAATTGGGTATTTAGAGTATGTTGCCTATAAACAAAAAAACGGGATTTCATTGGAACAAAAAAAGGCCCGGCTGGGTATTGACCGGGCCAGGCCCAAAAGGCACTTCGAACAAAATAAAAGCAAGAAGGTCTTCTTTATTTATCTTTCTATTCTATTTGGATCTTTCGAGCATCTAAATGGAATTGCTAATTCTCTAATAATGATAAAGAATGTAAAAGAAATACTTTATTTAATCCTTACTTGATGTGTAATGTAACATAGTAATTATCTTTTTCAATTGGGAGAGATGGCTGAGTGGACGAAAGCGGCGGATTGCTAATCCGTTGTACGAGTTATTCGTACCGAGGGTTCGAATCCCTCTCTTTCCGTTTCCGTTGATGACTTTCTATTTTTTTTTTCTTTCAATTTTTGCAAACCCTTTTTTATTTTTTTTTTCCTAATTAAATTAAATATGTGGAATAGCGAAAATAAATAAAATATTATTAATTAATAAAATTGTAAAATCAACCAAGAAAAACTAAATTTTTATTTTATTCTTCACGTCCAGGATTACGTCCTGGATCATTGGATAGGAATCCAAAAATGAAGAGAGAAACAAAGAATATTACTACTGTGTAAACGAAAAGTTTGAGAGTAAGCATTACACAACCTCCAAGATCATTTTTTGAAAAAGAAAAACGAGAAAAGATAATAGATCCTCCACTTTTATATCACATATCTTATTTTGACACCAAGAAATGAATTATAGAAATAGAAAAGAATGTTCAGAAATTCAAATCAAATGAAGTTGAAATTTGTAATAAGAGTCTTTAATTTAATTACCACAATCACTTTCATATCCACAATTAGATATTCTAAGGGACCCTAAGCTCATAAGGTATTTCCCCGAAAAAGGATTAAAATGGGGAAAAGAAATAGGGCGAGCCGGATTTATCGCGACTATCCGAGAGTTTGAATCGAAGTTTCATACTGTCAGACTTATTTGATCTTATCAATTGTTATAATTTTTCTCGAATAAATCATGAATTTTCTAGGATAGTATTAAAGCTCTTATCGAAAACTTACAGCAGCTTGCCAAACAAAGGCTAAAAGAAAAAAGAACAGGGGTATAACTGGCATGACATCTACGATTGGATTCAAAAAAGCATAGGCTTCGGGCAATTTGGCGAAGAAAAGACTAGTCGGATAAAGGGCAGAATTAAGACAGATCAAACTAAAAATATTAAGCATAACAGACTTTTTTTTTCGTCGAAATAATTGCATTTTGATTGAGTTAAGGAAAAATGAAGAAAGTAAGGTAAACAAAAAAATCCTTCTTTTTTTTCTGCTCAATCAAAAATCCTCCAATTCTCAAAGGAGAATAGAAGAAATCATACTTTCATACAATATCTTAATTGAATTATATGTAATGATCAATAAATTCAGTTGAATTCTAGATATACACATGCCAAAAACCTAGCATGAATCTATAATAGATTCTATAAAGATAACGAAAAAAGAGTTTCTCTAGATAGTTGCACTGGAATTGACGAAGACTTAATACCAATATTATTCTTTATTAGTATTAGTGTCCAATAAAAATAGAAATGGGGCGTAGCCAAGCGGTAAGGCAACGGGTTTTGGTCCCGCTATTCGGAGGTTCGAATCCTTCCGTCCCAGAGCGTTTCCATTGTATCCTAATATTTGTTTTTTGTTCAAGGAGGTTCTGTTTCAAGGTCTAATATTGCTAATATTGCATAGAATATTAAATATTATATTATTCCTCCTTCTTTTTTGATTTTGAATGATTCTTTGCGGAAGCATATCTGAGTTTTTCACAAACTGAACTAAATCGAGTTAAATGATATGCAAAAGTAACTGAACCCCTTTATGACCCAGATAAAGCTAAGATGGGCCGTAGATCATAGTTGTAGAAAGATTACTTAACCTCATCAGGTAAAAAAAAAAAAAAATGAAATGAAAATACATATAAAAGAGGAAGCGCATAACGTATAGGTATGTATTCTTATCCTGTTTCAGTGACAAAAGTGTTTCCCTTTTTGTGAAAAAGAATTGGCATCCCTAAAATATTTTATTTAACAATGATATAATATATATTTTCGATTTTATTGTTTGATTTAGCTTATTTGTTTTACATCATTGACAATTCCATTCGAAAAGAAACAGATATTTTTCTTCATTATATTTCTAATGATAATAAAAGGGAGTCTTTACTGTAAAACTTGACTCAAATAATGATGTAGAATTTGGAAACTTTTTCAAGTATCAAGATTTGTAATGATTCCTTATGGGTTGACTCTTTGGGAAGTTGGAAATGGGCCGGTCTATCTTATTGAGTCACTTGAAGAAGCAGAGTTAAATAGAATTTCTTTTTTCTTGTGATTTCTGTTAGTTATGTTTTTTCTATATCTATTTAGTTTAGATTTCTAGATATTTCTGTTAGTGAAATAGATATTTATAAAAAAAACGTTCCATTCATACAAAAAAGCTGGGGTCTTGCTAATATTTCTTCAGAAAAATCTTTATTATCTATTTTCTTATCTATTATCTATGTAGATAAGAAAAAATATAAATTACTTTGTCTCTGTACCGACTGAACCAATGACTATTCATGATTCCATAATTGAATCAATTCCGTACTGGTTCCAAATTAGAGGAATGTTATGGTAAAACTTCGTTTAAAACGATGCGGTAGAAAGCAACGTGCGACTTGAAGGACACGATCCGGTGTGGATTCTTTTTCTTATATCCACCATTTTATATAGGAATGAAGGTGCTCTTGGCTCGACGTCATTTGTTCTATTTTACTAGAGCCCTTCTTTTTTTTTTTTTGGTTGTAATATAAATAGTTCATGATGGAGCTCGAGTAGAAAATTGATTAATTTCTCAGGGGCAACGATCTAGGGTTAATGCCAATTCATAAATTGGAACAACTTCGTAAGTATATCTTCGATATAGAAATCGAAAGGATCCGATTCGAGCAATTTTTCAATTCAAAAAATTTGTTGGAACGGCTAAAACTTTTTCGATACGCAGTGTATCGCACACGAATCAACCGTCGGTATGATTCTTTGATAGAAAGAAATCACAAAAGGGGTATGTTGCTACCATTTTGAAAGGATTAAGAAGCACCGAAGTAATGTCTAAACCCAATGATTTAAAACAAAGATAAAGGATCCCAGAACAAGGAAACACCACTTCAATTGTCTCACGGATCCGAATAACGAATCAAAATAGATTTTAAACGAGACAAAAAGGGTGGGTTAAAGACCACTCAAAAAAAATATTAAATTAAAGATTTTTCTTTGAGATATTTGAGATATTATTGAACTTGAGTTATGAGTACAAATGATTTTTTCTTTTTCAGGAAGTAAGCTAAATAAAAATGAGTGAAATTGAAATTATAGAATTTATTAAGTTATTGTACGGATTCCTTTCCTATTTTATTTATTCTAATCAAATTTTATCCATAGATAAAACTTTGAATCATTTTTTCTCGAGCCGTACGAGGAGAAAACTTCCTATACGGTTCTAGGGGGGGGTTCTTTTTCATCTACATCTATCCCGATGAGCCGTCTATCGAATCGTTGCAATTGATGTTCGATCTCGAAGAGAAGGAAGAGATATTCGGAAAGTGGGTTTTTATGATCCTATCAAGAATCAAACTTATTTAAACGTTCCCGCTATTCTCTATTTCCTTGAAAAAGGCGCTCAGCCTACAGGAACTGTTCAGGATATTTTAAAAAAGGCAGAGGTTTTTAAGTAACTTTGCCCTAATCAAACAAAATTAAATTAAGGAAATAAAAAAAGGGTAGGATAGTGATTTCTATATCATTTTGGATATCTTTTCTATACTATGTTTTTTTATTTCCTTTCTTGGTCTATTCGTATCTATTTTATTTATCATTGCTTTTATAGAATCCTTTTCTATAGAATATTTTTCTAAGGAAACCCTATTTGATTGATCCTCAAAAAATAGAAAATGATGGCATTACCTGTAATCGGGTGATTTTCATTTGAACTCTAATACCAAGTAATAATAATAATAAACAAGGAATAGAAGTTCTTTATTCTATATGGATTCCTTTTTTTTATATTATTCTCCATTTAATCTAAAAACTAAAAATTTAGTATAAGTATATAAAAATATAGATATATGCAGTGCCAATCCAACATAAGTCCTTTTTTTTACTATTATTCAATTCAATTTAAGTTTTTGTATTTTTTCATCGTATTCTTTTCTTTACCTTTATGTTGACAACGCTGTATCGAACAAATATAATTCATCGTGATAAGCAGATCTATTTATTTCCGTCCCATAGGTTTTCTTTTTTATTTTTACTGTTGATTCAAATGATGGGTTCGTTGGATTAGCTTTGATACCCGGATTTTTGATTGGATAACATAGAAATAGGGGATGTTCTAGCATTTTTACATTTATTTATTTTTTTGGTCGGGCAAATTTTTATTTTTTCATCTGATTCTGATTTAGTCTTTTTTATGTTCCAAATAGAGTAGAAAATTTAATAGAGTAGAAATTTTTTTTATATTTTTTATTTCGTAGAGTAATGCTTTAATTTAATAATTTTGTTTTATTCTGATTGTATCTACATACCCTTTTATATTTGGGTTGCTAACTCAATGGTAGAGTACTCGGCTTTTAAGTGCGGCTAGGATCTTTTACACATTTAGATGAAGCGAGGGATTCGTCCATACTATCGGTAAAGTTTGGAAGACCGCGACTGATCCTGAAAGGGAATGAATGGAAAAAATAGCATGTCGTATCAATTAAGAGTTCTGAGAATATTTTATTTTTTTTTTTATTCTTTACGGCTCGGTACAAAGCCTTCTTTATATTATTGAAAGGGAGCAAACCGAAGTCAATTTCAAGTTGGGTCAAATTAATAAATGGATAGGGCCCCACGGCTTCAATTAATTTCATTTTTATTATAGGGAAAGAAAAAGCAACGAGCTTTCATTCTGAATTTGAATGATTACCCGATCTAATTAGACGTTAAAAAAATATTAGTGCCCAATACGGGAAGGCTTTCTCCCAGGAAAAAATATTCTTGATTTTTTAATGAATCCTAAATATTACCACTCTCCATTCTATAATGGAATAATGGAGATTATGTGTATAAGAAACAGTATATTGATAAATAAATTTCCAAAATCAAAAGAGCGATTGGGTTGAAAAAAGTAAAGGATTTCTAATCATCTTGTCATCCTATAAGGAAAACGAACATAAAAACTTAAAATTAAATGGAAAACGAGATGATAGAGAATCTGTTGATAAGTTTATCTGGATCCGAGGTATCTATTCGGTTTGTACTATAATACCTTGTTTTGACTGTATCGCACTATGTATCATTTATAACCCCCAAAATCCTCTACCTTTCATTTAAATAGAATTTCAAATGGATAAATTCCAAAGCTATTTAGGGCTAGATAGATCTCAACAACACTACTTCTTATATCCACTTATCTTTCAGGAGTATATTTATGTACTTGCTCATGATCATGGTTTAAATAGATCCATTTTGTTGGAAAATGCAGGTTATGACAATAAATCCAGCTTACTTCTTGTGAAACGTTTAATCATTCGAATGTATGAACAGAATCATTTGATTCTTTCTGTTAATGACTCTAAACAGACTCCTTTTTTGGGGCAGACCCATCTTTTTTATTCGCAAATAATGTCAGAGGTTTCTTCAATCATTATGGAAATTCCATTGTCTCTGCGATTAATATCTTCCCTAGAAAGGAAAGGGGTAGTTCAATCCGAAAATTTACGATCAATTCATTCAATATTTTCTTTTTTAGAGGACAACTTTTCACATTTAAATTATGTATTAGATATACTAATACCTTACCCAGCCCATCTGGAAATATTAGTTCAGGCTCTTCGCTATTGGATAAAAGATGCTTCCTCTTTGCATTTATTAAGATTCTTTCTCCATCAATGTCATAATTGGGATAGTCTTATTACTTCAAATTCAAAGAAAGCCAGTTCTTCTTTTTCAAAATCAAAAAGAAATCAGAGATTATTCTTCTTCCTATATACTTTTCATGTATGTGAATATGAATCCGGCTTCCTCTTTCTCCGTAACCAATCTTCTCACTTACGATCAACATCTTCTGGAGCCCTTATTGAACGAATTTATTTCTATGGAAAAAGAGAGCACTTTCCCAGGGCTTTTCAAGCAAATTTATGGTTGTTCAAAGATCCTTTCATGCATTATGTTAGGTATCAAGGAAAATCCATTCTTGCTTTAAAAGGAACGTTTCTTCTGATGAATAAATGGAAATTTTACTTTGTCAATTTCTGGAAATCCTTTTTTTGCCTGTGGTCTC